TTGGTATTAGTCTGGATACAGAAAAATAATTCTATTAAATCTAATGTACTTATTCGATCTAATAAGTACATTATGTCAGAATTTAGAAATTGGATGTCTCGAATCTTTATTATTTTTTTTTTTATTTCCTCACTATACTATTTAGGGAGAACACCACTGCCTTTTTTTATTTTCAATAAAGAACTGTCAGAAATTCAAGAAAGAGGTGAAATTGATAAAAAAGAAGAAATAGGTGTAGAAAGAACTTCCAAAACGAAGTTAACTAAACAAGAACAAAAAAAATCCAACGCAGAATATCTTTCTGCTTCTCTTTTTTCGAAGGAAAGAGAGAATTCGTACAAAATCGATGAAAGAGAGGAGAAAGATAAAGATATCTTTCGATTGGAAAAACCTTTTTTTAGGATGATTTTCGATTATAAACGATTCCATCGTCCTTTGCGATATATAAAAAATGATCGATTTGAAAATGCTGTAAGAAATGAGATGTCACAATTCTTTTTTCATACATCTCAAAGTGATGGAAAAGAAAGAATATCTTTTACGTATCCATCTAGTTTATCAACTTTTCTTGAAATGATGCAAAGAAAGACATCTCTCTTCACAACAGAAAAACTCTCCTATGATGAATTGGATAATCATTGGAGTTCGATTAATGAACAAAAAAGAAACAACCTAAGTAATCAATTTCTAAATAGGGCCGAAGCTCTAGATAAGGAATTTTTTGCTTTGGATGTACTCGAAAAAAAGATTAGATTATGTAATGATGAGACTAAAAAATACTTACCTAAAATATATGATCCTTTGTTGAACGGACCCTATCGCGGACGAATCAAAAAAAGTTTTTTATTCTCAATCAAGAATAAAACTTACACAAAAAACTACATTTTGATAAATAAGATTCACGCCATCCTTCTTAATATTAATACTGATTATCCAGACTTTGAACAGAAAATAGATAGATTTGATAAAAAATCATTATCAAATGAAATTCGTTTTTTTTTTAACTTGATCAGTCAATTTTCTGGAAAATCAGTATCCAATTTCAATTTTAAAGGACTTTCTTTATTTCGAGAACATGAAAAGATGGATTCCGAAGCTAAAAAAAAAAAAATGAAATTTTTATTCGACGCAATTCTAACTGATGCGAACGATAAAACAATTATAAATAGAAAAGAATGTATTGGAATAAAAGAAAGCAGTAAAAAAGTTCCTCGATGGTCATACAAATTCATTGACGAAGAAGAATACCTGGAAAGCAATGGTAAAAGAGAAGATTATGAGATTTGTTCAAGAAGACCCAAACCACCTATAGTAATTTATACTGATACTGATAACTCAGAGAATGCCGATGCTTATACGTATCCCAAGGATACTGATAATTCTGATGGAAAAGAAGAATTTGCTTTAATAGAGTATTCACAACAATCGGATTTTAGCCGAGACATAATCAAAGGATCTAGACGCGTTCAAAGACGTAAAACTGTTAATTGGAAAATCCTTCAAGCAAGTCCACATTCTCCTCTTTTTTTGGACAAAATTGACAAATCCTCTTTCTTTTCTTTTGAGATTTTCGAGCCAATGAAAATCTTTTTTCTAAATTGGATGTGGAAAAAGAAAAATACAGAATTGACAATTTCGGATTATACAGAGGAAAAGAAAAATAAAAAAGAGATTAAGAAAAAAGAGGAAGCAGAGCGTATGGAAATAGCGGAAGCCTGGGAAAACACTCAAAATGCTCAAGCAATAAGAGGTCTTTTATTAGTAACCCACTCGATTATTAGAAAATATATTCTATTACCCTCATTGATAATAACTAAAAATATCGTTCGTATACTATTATTTCAATCTCCCGAATGGTCAGAGGATTTAAAGGATTGGAATAGAGAAATGTATATTAAGTGCACCTATAATGGCGTGCCATTATCCGAAACAGAATTTCCGAAAAACTGGCTAACTGAGGGTATTCAAATAAAGGTCCTTTTTCCTTTTCGTCTGAAACCTTGGCACAGATACAGATCTAAGCTACGATCCCCTCAAAAGGAAAAGGATCCAATGAAAAAAAAAGTGAAAAAAATGGATTTCTTCTTTTTTACAGTTTTCGGAATGGAAGTAGAATCTCCCTTTTCTTCTTCTCCCCGAAAGCGACGTTCGTTTTTTGATCCCATTTTTAAAGAACTTAAAAAAAAAATAAAAATTTGGAAAAAGAATCTTTTTCAAAGAACAAAATCTTTTCTAAATATCACAAAAGAAAAAGCACAATGGATCATCCAAATTATTCTATTTCTAAAAGAAAAAAGAAAAAAACTATCATTATCAGAATTGATAAAAATAAAAATAGATGAATTGAATGAAATTCAAAAAGATTCAACAAAAAGTAAGAGTAATCCAATGATTTACGAATCCACCATTCCAATTCAATCTATTAATTGGACAGACTGTTCATTGACAGAAAAAAAAATAAAAGATCTGAATGATAGAACAAAGAAAATCATAAAACAAATAGAAGAATTTAAAAAAGACAAGAAAAAAGGTTCAGAGAGAAATATTTGTTCTAAGAAAACAACTTATGATGATAAAAGATTCGAATTACAAAAAAATATTTGGCAGATATTACAAAAAAGAAATGTTCGATTATTCCGCAAATCACATTATTTTTTTAAATTTTTCATAGAAAGGGTATATATAGATATCTTTCTATGTATCATTAATATTCCTAAAATCAATGTACAACTTTTTCTTGAATCAACAAAAAAAATTCTTAATAAATACATTTACAATAATGAAGCAAATGAAGAAAGAAAAAGAAGTGATAAAAAAGATCAAAGTCTAATTCACTTTATTTCTACTATAAAAAAATCAATTTGTAATATTAGGAATACGAATTCACAGAATTCTTGTGACGTATCCTCTTTGTCACAAGCATATGTATTTTTTAAATTATCACAAACCCAAGTTATTAACTTAGATAAGTATAAATTCAGATCCCTTTTTGAATATCATGGAACACCCCTTTTTCTTAAGAATGAAATAAAGGATTCTTTTTTTGGAGTACAAGGAATATCTCATTCCAAATTAAAACATAAGAGCGCTCCCAATTCTGTAATGAATCAATGGACAAATTGGTTAAAAGGTCATTATCAATACGATTTATCTCAGAATGGATGGTCTAGATTAGTATCCCCAAAATGGCGAAATAAAATGAATGAACGCCATGTGGCTCAAAATAAAGATTTAACCAAATATCATTCATATGAAAAAAACGGATTAATTCTTTACAAAAAACAAGAAATAGACTCATTAACAAATCAAAAAAAAAAAATGAAAAAACAATATGGGTATGATCTTTTATCATATAAATCTATTAATTATGCAGATAAGAAGGGCTCATATATTTATGGATATAGATCGTCATTCCAAGCAAATAATAACCAAGCGATTTCTTATAATTGCAACACGCGTAAAAAAAAAAAATTGGATATGACGGATGATATTCCTATCAAGAATTATATAGTAGAAGATTATATTCTAGATATGGAAAAAAATCTGGATAGAAAGTGTTTTGATTGGAGAATTCTGAATTTTTGTCTTAGAAATCAAATGCATTTTGGGGGTTCGATCGATACCGATTATTATTTTACGCTTCATCAAGAAATCAACCCATCCAATAACAATAAAAAAAAAAACCTTTTTGATTGGATGGGAATGAATGTAGAAATACTAAATCGTTCTATAGCGAATCGGGAATCTTTTTTCTTCTCTAAAAATTGGATATTTTATAATGCATATACGAGTAACCCATGGATCATCCCAATCAAATTCCTTTTTTTGAATTTGAATGTAAATCAAAATGTTAGTGAAAAGAAAAAGATCACGGAAAAGAATAAAACAGAATATGCAAGTCGACTAAATCTTGAAGCATCCCTTTCAAAGAAAGAAAAAGATGTTAAAGAAGATTATGCAGGATCCGACATAAAAAAGGGTGTAAAAAAAGATAGATACACGAACAACATCGAAGCAGAACTTAATTGCTTCCTAAGAGGGTATTTGCCTTTTCAATGGAACTGGCATGATTGCTTAAATGAAAGAATAATTAATAATATCCAAGTATATTGTCTCCTGCTTAGACTGAAAAATCTAAAAGAGATTGTTATAGCCTCTATTCAAAGAGGAGAACTAAGTCTAGATATTATGAAAATGAAGAATCAGAAGGATTTCACTCTTACAGAATTGAATAAAAATACGGAATTGATAAAAAATGGAATATTGAGTATCGAACCAATTCGTCTGTCTAGAAGAAACCATGAACAATTTAATATGTATCAAATCATAGGCCTTTCGTTTATTCATAAGAGAAAGCACCAAATTATTAAGAAATCCATTACAAGAACAAGAGATCAAAAGCTGACTGAAAATAAAGAAAAAAAGAATTATGATTTGCTTGTTCCTGAAAATATTTTATCCGCTAGACGTCGTAGAGAATTGAGAATTCTAATTTGTTTCAATCCTAAGAATAGAAATAGTGTGCATAGAAATAAGGCATTTTACAATGAGAATAAAGTGAATAATTGCTGTCAAGTTTTGGCTACAAGTAAAGATCTTGATAGAGATAAAAAAAAACTAATTAATTTAAAGTTCTTTCTTTGGCCAAATTATCGATTAGAAGATTTAGCTTGTATGAATCGCTATTGGTTTGATACCAATAATGGCAGCCGTTTCAGTATGGTAAGGATACATATGTATCCCCGATTGAAAATTAGTTAATCTACATTTTTCTTTTTTTTCTATTTCTCGTAACATATCTGATATGTGAAAACAAATAGATGCACATACGCATTGTCTTACCCTCTATTCGGAGGCACGATACTAATTCAATGATATATCCTACCCATTAGATCTATAACTGAATCTTCTTATTTGAAGTCTACAATTTTGCTTTTGTGAATGCATAAATATAGTCTTTTTTGTATACCTATTTGAATTGGGTTGATTAATCCAAATTTATTTGAAAAATCAGGAACTCTTAAGAAAATTAAGATTATTGTATATACCAAATTGAAAATGAGTGTCATTATTATTACTGATCAATAAAAATATCTAGACTCTATAAAAAAAAAAGGGGGGGAAAGACAAGCTTTCATTTTTTTATGGTAAAAAAATCATTTATATCCGTTATTTCACAAGAAAAAAAAGAAGAAAACCCGGGATCGATTGAATTTCAAGTATTCAATTTCACCAATAAGATACGAAGACTTACTTCACATTTGGAATTGCACAGAAAAGACTATTTATCTCAAAGGGGTTTACGTAAAATTCTGGGAAAACGGAAACGACTCCTGTCTTATTTGTCAAAGAAAAATGGAATACGTTATAAAAAATTAATTAATCAGTTGGATATTCGGGAGCCACAAACTAATTAATTTGAAGAGTCGTTTTGAATTATTCGATTTCTTAGATCTTGAATCTTGATGAACTCATTTTTGTTTTAAGCAATTCATGGAAGAATGAATCGAGGAAAAACCTATGAATGTCCCAGCTACAAGAAAAGACCTCATGATAGTCAATATGGGTCCTCACCACCCATCAATGCATGGTGTTCTTCGACTTATTGTTACTCTAGATGGTGAGGATGTTATTGATTGTGAACCAATATTGGGTTATTTACATAGAGGGATGGAAAAAATTGCAGAAAACCGAACAATTGTACAATATCTGCCTTATGTAACACGTTGGGATTATTTAGCTACTATGTTCACAGAAGCAATAACCGTAAATGGACCGGAACAGTTAGGAAATATTCAAGTACCTAAAAGAGCCAGCTATATTCGAATAATTATGTTGGAGTTGAGTCGTATAGCTTCTCACCTACTATGGCTGGGACCTTTTATGGCAGATATTGGTGCACAAACCCCTTTCTTCTATATTTTCAGAGAAAGAGAATTAATATATGATCTATTCGAAGCTGCCACAGGTATGAGAATGATGCATAATTTTTTTCGTATCGGAGGGGTAGCGGCTGATCTACCTCATGGCTGGATAGATAAATGTTTGGATTTCTGCGATTATTTTTTAACAAGGGTTGTTGAATATCAAAAACTTATTACGCGAAATCCTATTTTTTTAGAACGGGTTGAGGGAGTAGGCATTGTTGGTGGAGAGGAAGTAATAAATTGGGGTTTATCAGGACCAATGCTTCGGGCTTCCGGAATACAATGGGATCTACGTAAAGTTGATCATTATGAATGTTACGAGGAATTTGATTGGGAAGTTCAATGGCAAAAAGAAGGAGATTCATTAGCTCGTTATTTAGTACGAATTGGGGAAATGGTAGAATCCATAAAAATTATTCAACAGGCTCTGGAAGGAATTCCGGGAGGGCCATATGAGAATTTAGAAATCCGTTGCTTTGATAGAGAAAAGGATCCAGAATGGAATGATTTTGAATATCGATTCATTAGTAAAAAGCCGTCTCCGACTTTTGAATTACCGAAACAAGAACTTTATGTGAGAGTTGAAGCCCCAAAGGGAGAATTAGGAATTTTTCTAATAGGGGATCAGAATGGTTTTCCTTGGAGATGGAAAATTCGTCCCCCGGGTTTTATCAATTTGCAAATTCTTCCTCAGTTAGTTAAAAGAATGAAATTGGCTGATATTATGACAATACTAGGTAGCATAGATATCATTATGGGAGAAGTTGATCGTTGAAATGATAATTGATACAACAGAAGTACAAGATATCAATTCTTTTTCCAGATTGGAATCTTTAAAAGAGGTGTATGGAATTATATGGATACTTGTCCCTATTTTGACTCTTGTATTGGGAATCACAATAGGTGTGCTAGTGATTGTATGGTTAGAAAGAGAAATATCCGCAGGGATACAACAGCGTATTGGACCTGAATACGCCGGTCCTTTGGGAGTTCTTCAAGCTCTAGCAGATGGAACAAAACTACTTTTCAAAGAGAATCTTATTCCATCTAGGGGAGATATTCGTTTATTCAGTATTGGACCATCCATATCAGTCATATCAATTCTAGTAAGCTATTCAGTAATTCCTTTTGGCTATAACTTTGTTTTAGCTGATCTCAATATCGGTGTTTTTTTATGGATTGCTATTTCGAGTATTGCTCCCATTGGACTTCTTATGTCAGGATATGGGTCAAATAATAAATATTCCTTTTTGGGTGGTCTACGGGCTGCTGCTCAATCGATTAGTTATGAAATACCATTAACTCTATGTGTGTTATCAATATCTCTACGTGTGATTCGTTGAGACAGAAACTTTTCCATGCTCCTTTCTTTTCGTCTTTATTTCTTTTCTTCTTTATAGGAAATTTATAGGAAAGGGGTAGAAAAAATGGAATAGATATCCTGATTTTTGATTTTCATTATTTTTATTCGGAATTCGGATTGATGAACTAAATCAGATAGTTATATGAGTGAAATAAAACAGCTTCCATTTATTCATTATTCATTGATTTAATATTCTAATATTCTATAATATTCTCTAATTTGAATTATTAATTTAATGAAATTGAAATTCAATATCAATATATTTAGTAATCAAATTTAAAAAATAGATATCTATTTATAGATATCTATTTGTATTTTGAATATAGAATATTTATATTTAAGAATATAATAAACTCTTTTAATTTAAATATAATAAACTATTTTAATTTAAACTAGTTAAATTTAATATAATATTAATATACAATTTGAATATAATATTAATATTTAATATAAAATTCTTTAAAATTCTTAATATCTTAATATATATATTATTAATCTTAATATATATATATTATTAATATATAATATATTAATATATAATATAATATATAGATATAGAATTAATATACTATGATTTGAATTTCATTTGAATCCGCAGTAAAAATATTGAGGCTCATTTTCTATGTATAAGAATTAAGTGAAAAAAAAATTATAAACGGAAGAAAGCGTTTACCCCAAAATTGGTTGATTAGTCATCCTGTTTTGAAGCGGGCTCAAAAGACCAACCTTATTGAGTTTTCACTATCGTTTGTATGAATTACCATACATCTATTACCATAAGGGGAGATTGATAAAAAATGCGTGGATGGTTAGAAACACCAAGATACACAAAGGATTAGTAATGGAGATTATGTAAATTCTCCAAAAGAGCATTTCCGCATAATATAAAAAGAATACAAATTGGGGCTTTAAGTTGGTAGAAAAAATCAGGCAGTACTCCCCACAATTCCGATCCAGAGTATGCTCCTATCCACTCATTAAATAAATAACTATCAGAAACGAAATAATCCTTTAATTTTTTTTTAAGTCCCTTTTTGTTTTGCACATAAAAAAAAGAAGAATAGGAACGAAAAAAAAAACAAAAGAATAGAATACAATAAAAAAAAGAGGGATCCCTTTTGATTCTTTCTTATATCCATATTCATGGAAATACAATTTATGTCATAATTCATAAACTAATGTCGAATTTTTTTTCGTAATCAAAAACGACGGGTTATTGAGAATTCGAAAGAGTATTTTATTGAATTGAAGAGTTCAATTATTACTCAACAAATTCAAATTATTAAGGGATGAGATCAATTCGGAAGTACCTTTTTTGTATTTATTATTATAACAGACAGAATTCAATTGGTCTAATTCAGGACCGTCCAATGGATTTGAATCCTATCTATCCTAGGGATATATCAAGATAAATAACCGGCCCGGTCCCTTAGATTTATTTATGACCTTCGAGGAGCCGTATGAGGTGAAAATCTCATGTACGGTTCTGTAATAGCGATGGGAACAGTAATGTTATCACCGACTAGGATTATCTAACAGTTTAAGTACAGTTGATATAGTTGACGCGCAATCAAAATATGGTTTTTGGGGATGGAATTTATGGCGTCAACCTATAGGTTTTATCATTTTTCTAATTTCTTCCCTAGCGGAATGTGAAAGATTACCTTTTGATTTACCAGAAGCAGAAGAAGAATTAGTAGCAGGTTATCAAACCGAATATTCGGGTATCAAATTTGGTTTATTTTACGTTGCTTCCTATTTAAACTTATTAGTTTCTTCATTATTTGTAACAGTTCTTTACTTGGGCGGTTGGAATATCCCTATTCCGTACATATTTGTTTCTGAGCTTTTTGAAATAAATAAAACATGTGGAGTTTTTGGAACTACAATTGGTATCTTTATTACATTAGCTAAAACTTATTTGTTCTTGTTCCTTTCTATCACAACAAGATGGACTTTGCCTAGGCTAAGAATGGATCAATTATTAAATCTTGGATGGAAATTTCTTTTACCTATTTCTCTGGGTAATCTATTATTAACAACTTCGTTTCGACTATTTTCACTGTAAAAGATTGATATTCAATATTCATAACTTGTCTCAAACAAGAGAAAGAAACAAAACAAAAATATTCATAGATATTCACGATATGTTCCTTATGGTAACTGGGTTCATGAATTATGGTCAACAAACAGTACGAGCTGCAAGATACATTGGTCAAAGTTTCATGATTACCTTAGCCCACGCAAATCGTTTACCTGTAACTATTCAATATCCTTATGAAAAATTAATAACATCGGAACGTTTCCGCGGTCGAATCCATTTTGAATTTGATAAGTGCATTGCTTGTGAAGTATGTGTTCGTGTATGTCCTATAGATCTACCCGTTGTTGATTGGAAACTGGAAACTGATATTCGAAAGAAACGATTGCTTAATTACAGTATTGATTTTGGGATCTGTATATTTTGTGGTAACTGCGTTGAGTATTGTCCAACAAATTGTTTATCAATGACTGAAGAATATGAACTTTCGACTTATGATCGTCACGAATTGAATTATAATCAAATTGCTTTGGGCCGTTTACCAATGTCAGTAATTGACGATTATACAATTCGAACAATTCAATTCAAATAAGATTCTGTATTTGTATTTATATTTAGATTTATATAATTTTATTAATAATATAGTTTATAGTTTCGAAATAGTTTCGAATACTCGTTCGTATAAAGAATTAGATTCGTCCTATAACTGTACCTAGATGAATTCACACTCCTTAGGATTTAATTCAATTAGGAATTTAGTATATCCAATTTTTTCCTGGTCGTATCAATAAGGTCATGAAATCTCAATTTATTTATCTTTTATTTTTCATCTAATGGATTTACCTGAACCGATACATGATTTTCTTTTAATCTTTCTGGGATCAGGTCTTGTATTAGGAAGTCTAGGAGTAGTATTATTTACCAACCCAATTTTTTCTGCCTTTTCGTTGGGACTGGTTCTTGTTTGTATATCTTTATTCTATATTTTATCAAACTCCCATTTTGTAGCTGCAGCACAGCTACTTATTTACGTAGGAGCTATAAACGTTTTAATCATATTTGCTGTGATGTTCATAAATGGTTCAGAATATTACCAAGATTTTCATCTTTGGACCGTTGGGGATGGAGTTACTTTGGTGGTTTGTACAAGTATTTTTGTTTCACTAATAACTACTATTCCAGATATATCATGGTACGGGATTATTTGGACTACAAGATCAAATCAGATTATAGAGCAAGATTTGATAAATAATAGTCAACAAATTGGAATTCATTTATCAACAGATTTTTTTCTTCCATTTGAACTCATTTCAATAATTCTTTTAGCTGCTTTGATAGGTGCAATTGTCGTGGCTCGCCAGTAAGAATAGAACTAGTAATATCAATCTAAATTCCATTTTGTTCTATTTATTTTATCTCCATTTCCTTTGAATTTTACATGTGAATGGGAAAGTGAAAGATTGTTTATGTTTAAAAGAATCTTATTATTCGACTTATTACCAATATCTTCTTTTTGTCTGTACTTGTTATATTCTCTAGTCAATCGAATCTGTTGAAGTGTTGTTCATATTGAAATGAATCAAAATTGATAAGGAGTTGGTCAATGATGCTCGAACATGTACTTGTTTTGAGTGCCTATTTATTTTCTATCGGTATCTACGGATTGATCACAAGCCGAAATATGGTTAGAGCCCTTATGTGTCTTGAACTTATACTGAATGCGGTTAATATCAATTTCGTAGCTTTTTCTGATTTTTTTGATAGTCGCCAATTAAAAGGAAATATTTTTTCCATTTTTGTTATAGCTATCGCAGCCGCTGAAGCAGCTATTGGACCGGCTATTGTTTCGTCAATTTATCGTAACAGAAAATCAACTCGTATCAATCAATCGAATTTGTTGAATAAATAGTATTAATTATAAAAATTTGAATTTCGAATATTGAAATTAGAATATTTATCAATTCAAATTCGCATGTATGATAACGTATGATCATGTTTGCGAAAACGTAAGAAATCAAAGTATCTTGGCCCTCTGTTATGAATTGATCCAGAGGTAGATTGATTAGAAAAATTCTGGTAAATCATTGATTCATCTGGTGTCGAAATATATGATTCATTTACAAGTTTACTAGATCGAAAATTGCTGATGTTCCAAAATTAATAGAGCCAATGTCTCATTCAGTAAAGATTTATGATACATGTATAGGATGTACTCAATGTGTCCGAGCCTGCCCCACAGATGTATTAGAAATGATACCTTGGGACGGATGTAAAGCTAAGCAAATAGCTTCTGCTCCAAGAACAGAAGACTGTGTTGGTTGTAAGAGGTGTGAATCCGCCTGTCCGACAGATTTCTTGAGTGTTCGAGTTTATTTATGGCATGAAACAACTCGAAGCATGGGTCTAGCTTATTGATACGTTTCAAAAAACCACATACGAATACCTTTTTTTTACTGACAAAAACCCGTGCTCAAAGTGGAAAAGATTTTTTTTTCCATTTTGAGCACGGGTTTTTCTGGCCCAAGTGTATCTTATTTTTACCACGAATTTTTTTCCTTGGTTAACAATAGTTGTAGTTTTCCCAATATCCGCGGGTTCCTTAATCTTCTTATTTCCCCATAGAGGAAATAAGGTAATTAGGTGGTATACTATTTTGATATGCTTAATGAATCTCCTTATAACAACCTATGCATTCTGTTATCATTTCCAATTGGACGATCCATTAATCCAGTTGACGGAGAATTATAAATGGATCCAATTTTTTGATTTTTACTGGAGATTCGGAATAGATGGACTCTCTATAGGCCCTATTTTACTGACGGGATTTATCACCACTTTAGCTACTTTAGCGGCTCAACCGGTTACTCGGGAATCCCGATTATTCCATTTCCTGATGTTAGCAATGTATAGCGGTCAAATAGGATCATTTTCTTCTCAAGACATTTTACTTTTTTTCATCATGTGGGAATTAGAATTAATTCCTGTTTATCTACTTTTATCCATGTGGGGTGGAAAGAAACGTTTGTATTCGGCTACAAAGTTTATTTTGTATACTGCGGGAAGTTCCATTTTTTTATTAATGGGAGTTCTCGGTATCGGTTTATATGGTTCGAATGAACCAACATTAAATTTTGAAACATCAGCTAATCAGTCGTATCCTGTGGCACTG